AGTCCGAGTGGCGGCATAACATCTTTGAATTTTCAAAAGAATAAAATAAGTCCTATAATGAATTCAATTCCTGATTTTAATTCCTTCTCTTCTATATAATTATATAATTGAGGGAATCCCCCCCCCCCCCCCCCTTTTTTTTTATTTATTTATTATGATATTTTCGGCTTTAGAACATATATTAACTCATATATCTTTTTCAGTTGTTTCAATTGTAATTATAATTCATTTGATAACCTTATTAATTGACGAATTCATTGAACTGTATGATTCGTCAGAAAAGGCCATGATAACCACTTTTTTCTGTATAACAGGATTATTAATTACTCGTTGGATTTATTCGGAGCATTTGCCAATAAGTAATTTATATGAATCATTAATATTTCTTTCGTGGGGTTTTTCCCTTATTCCTATAGTTCCATATTTTAAAAAACATAAAAATTTTGTAAGCGTAATAACCGCGACAAGTACTTTTTTTATACAAGGCTTTGCTACTTCGGGTTTTTTAATTAACATGCATCAATCCGAAATCTTAGTACCAGCTCTCCAATCTCAGTGGTTAATGATGCACGTAAGTATGATGGTATTGGGCTATGCAGCTCTTTTATGTGGATCATTATTATCAATAGCACTGCTAGTAATTACATTTCAAAAAATCATAAGAATTGTTGATAAAAGCAATAATTTAAATTTATTAAATCATTTATTTTCTTTTGGTGAGATCCAATATATACCGGAAAGAGTCAATATTTTAAGAAATACTTCAACTCTTTCTGTGAGAAATTATTACAGATTTCAATTGATTCAACAATTAGATCATTGGGGTTATCGTATTCTTAGTATAGGGTTTATCTTGTTAACCATAGGTATCCTTTCAGGAGCCGTCTGGGCTAATGAAGCGTGGGGATCATATTGGAGTTGGGACCCAAAAGAAACTTGGGCATTTATTACTTGGACCATATTTGCCATTTATTTCCATACTCGAACAAATAAAAAATTTAAAGGTTTAAATTCCGCAATTATCGCTTCTATCGGTTTTGTTATAATTTGGATATGCTATTTAGGGGTTAATTTATTAGGAATAGGACTACATAGTTATGGTTCCTTTATATTAAATTAACATCTAATTGAATTGAAAAAAGACCAAATACAACCATAAGACAGCCTAGCATATATATAAGAAACTTAGGATAAGTTGTTGAGAACTTTTTGAATCAGGTAATGTAAGGATTCAAAAAGTTCTCACAAATGCCACACATATTTGGTTACAATTCAATTGATTTTTGAATTTAAAATGAAAAAAAGTATTTTTTTTCATTGTACAAAGATTTTGAAGTTTTCAAAATCATAAGAATGCTTTTTAATTTTTTTATTTATAAAAAACTACCTATAAAAAAAATTGGATAGAATAGTGTCAACCTTGTCAACTGATAATGAGAAAACAAAATCCGGATAAATACCAATACTTATTACAGGCAGAAGGATAGAGATCAAAACAAATAACTCACGGGGTCCAGAATCAAAATAGTTTGGGGCATTAAACAGCTTGTATCCATAGAACATCTGACGTAACATCGATAATAAATAAATAGGAGTTAATATAATCCCAACTGCCATTACAAAAGTAATTAGTATTTTTGGCATTAAAAGATATTTTTGGTCTGTAATTATTCCAAAAAATACTATTAATTCCGAAAAAAAACCGCTCATGCCTGGTAATGCCAGGGAAGCTAGTGATAAGATACTGAACATCGTGAATATTTTTGGCATTAGGGTAGCCATTCCACCCATTTCGTCAAGATAAACAAGACGTATTCTATCATAACTGGTTCCCGCCAAGAAAAAAAGTGCAGCGCCAATAAACCCATGTGATATTATTTGCAAAATGGCCCCATTGAGTCCCATTTCACTTATAGAGCAAATTCCTACAATTATAAAACCCATATGAGATACAGACGAATAGGCTATTCGTTTTTTTAAATTTTGTTGACCAGAAGATGTTGAAGCTGCATAGATTATTTGCATTGCGCCCACTATTATCAACCAAGGAGAAAAAGTAGAATGGGCATGGGGTAATAATTCCATATTGATCCGAACCAATCCATATGCTCCCATTTTTAATAAGATTCCGGCTAGAAGCATACAAGTACTGTAGTGTGCTTCTCCATGAGTGTCCGGTAACCATGTATGTAAGGGTATAATCGGCGATTTGACAGCAAAAGCAATAAGAAATCCAATATAGAATAGTATTTCCAGAGCTACAGGATATGATTGATTGGCTGATGTTTCAAAATTGAATGTTGCTTCATTGGAAGCATATAAAGCGATACCTAAGGCTCCTATTAATAAAAAAACGGAACTTCCTGCAGTATACAATATAAACTTTGTAGCTGAATACAGACGTTTCTTCCCCCCCCACATAGATAGAAGTAGATAAACAGGAATTAATTCTAACTCCCACATAATGAAAAAAAGTAGCAGATCCTGCGAAGAAAATAATCCTATTTGCCCACTATACATTGCTAACATCAAAAAATGGAATAATCGTGAATCCCGAGTAACTGGCCAAGCCGCTAAAGTAGCTAAAGTAGTTATAAAACCTGTCAGTAAAATAGGCCCTAACGAAAGTCCATCTATTCCCAATCTCCAATAAAAATCAAAACAATTGATCCATTTATAATCTTCTGTTAATTGAATTAATGGATCGTCCAATTGAAAATAATAAAAGAATGCATAGGTCATTAAAAGGAGTTCTAAGATAGAAATACATATAGTATACCATCTAATTACCTTATTTCCTCGATGAGGGAAAAATAAAATTAAGGAACCTGCGGATATCGGTAAAACTACAAATATTGTTAACCAAGGAAAAGAATTCGTGGTAAAGACAAGATACATTTGGACTAGAAAAAACCCGTGCTCGAAAACTTAATATATTTTTTTATTTTTTTTCAAGTACGGGTTTTTGGCGGTAAACAAAAAATCAAATGTATTCAAGTGGGCTTTTCTAGAAAGTATCAATACGCTAGACCCATGCTTCGAGTTGTTTCATGCCATAAATAAACTCGAACACTCAAGAAATCCGTTGGACAAGCGGATTCACATCTCTTACAACCGACACAGTCCTCTGTTCTGGGAGCAGAAGCGATTTGCTTAGCTTTACATCCGTCCCAAGGTATCATTTCTAATACATCAGTGGGACAAGCCCGGACACATTGAGTACACCCTATACATGTATCATAAATCTTTACTGAATGTGACATTGGATCTATAATTTTTTTTGAACGTGATAAATTTTCGATCTAGTAAATTTCTAAACGAATCATATTCATATATTTAAACACCAGATGAATCAATGATTTACCAGAATTTTTTTCTATTCAATTCCGGGTGGACTCATTCGCATTGCTTATTAGACAGAGTTAAGATACTTTACTTTAATTCATTACGTTTTACCAAACAGCCTGGATACATTACATATCATATATGTGAATTCAAATGGATGAATATTCTATTTTATATGATTAATACTACTTATTTATTTAACAAATTTGATTGATTGATAGAGATGGATTTTCTATTACGATAAATTGACGACACTATAGCCGGACCAATAGCTGCTTCAGCGGCTGCGATAGATATAACAAAAATTGAGAAAATATTTCCTTTTAATTGGCGGCTATCAAAAAAGTCTGAAAATATTACGAAATTTATATTAATGGCATTCAATATAAGTTCAAGACACATAAGAGCTCTAACCATATTTCGACTTGTGATCAATCCATAAATGCCGATAGAAAATAAATAAGCACTCAAAACAAGCACATGTTCAAGCATCATCGACTCACTCCTTTTCGATTTATTTCAATATAAATTGAATATAAACAACAATTCAACATCAACATATTGGATTGCCTAGAATAAGAATATCACAAGTACAGAAAAAAGATATATTGGTAATAGATCGAATAAAAGAATTTATACATCAATCGTTTTCAAATAGAATTGTAAAGAAAATAGACGTGATAAATTAGAACAAAGTTGAATTTTAATTACGATTGCTAATTCTAAAGATTTATTACTGACGAGCCACAGCAATCGCACCTATCAAAGCAACTAACAGAATTATTGAAATGAATTCAAATGAAAGAAAAAAATCTGTTGATAAATGAATTCCGAGTTGTTGACCATTACTTATCAAATCTTGCTCTATAATCTGGTTTGCTTTTGTAGTCCAAATAATCCCGTACCACGACGTATCCAGAATAATAGTAATTAGTAAAACAAAAATACTTGTACAAACTAAAGAAGTAACCCCATTCCCAACAGTCCAAAGATTAAAATCTTTGTAATCTTCTGAACCATTCATGAACATCACAGCAAATAGAATTAAAACATTTATAGCTCCTACATAAATAAGAAGCTGTGCAGCAGCTACAAAATAAGAATTTGATAAAATGTAGAATAAAGATATACAAACAAGAAGGAATCCCAATGAAAAAGCAGAATAAATTGGGTTGGTAAGTAATACCACTCCGAGACCTCCTAATATAAGACCTAATCCCAGAAAGACTAAAAGAAAATCATATATTGGTTCAGATAAATCCATTGTACGGAAAATAAAAGATAAAACAATCGAATTCGTTATTTTTTCATGACCTTGTTGATCCGACCAGGAAAACCTTATTTATCTTATATATAATGGGTTTCTATAATTGAATTCAACCCTAAGGGATATATGGAAATTACTAGAGAAATACAACTGTTGGACTAATCTCATTCTTTATTCTTTCTCGAAAAAGATAATTCAACACTCTAATTTGAATTTAGAAAAAAAAAATTATAGCTATATTAAGAGATTTTCAATTCAAATTAAGCCGCAATATTATTCTATTATTCTTAAATCAAATTTAGTAATTATAAATTGTTCTTTAATCAAAAATCAAAGGGGGTTTGCCCACTTTTTTGAGGTGAATTCGAAATTGTGCGAATTGTATAATCGTTAATTACTGACATTGGTAAACGACCTAAAGCAATTTGATTATAATTCAATGCATGACGATTATAAGTAGAAAGCTCATACTCTTCAGTCATTGATAAACAATTTGTTGGACAATACTCAACACAGTTACCACAAAATATACAGATTCCAAAATCAATACTGTAATTAAGTAACCGCTTCTTTCGAATGTCAGTTTCCAATTTCCAATCAACAACAGGTAGATTTATAGGACAGACACGAACACATACTTCACAAGCAATGCATTTATCAAATTCAAAATGAATTCGACCGCGAAAACGTTCCGAGGTTATTAATTTTTCATAAGGATATTGAATAGTTACAGGTAAACGATTTGCGTGGGATAAAGTAATCGTGAAACTTTGACCAATGTACCTTGCAGCTCGTATAGTTTGTTGACCATAATTCATGAACCCAGTTACCATGGGGAACATATCGCAAATCTCTATGAATAATTTTATGTTTGTTTCGTTCTCTTGTTTGAGACAAGTCGTAAATATAGAAAAATATTACTTTATAGTGAAAGGAGTTGGAAAGAGGTTGTTACTAATAGATTACCGAGAGAAATAGGTAAAAGAAATTTCCATCCAAGATTTAATAGTTGGTCCATTCTTAGTCTAGGTAAAGTCCATCTTGTTGTGATAGAAAGGAACAAAAACAGATATGTTTTAGCCAATGTAATAATGATATCCATTGTTGTTCCAAAGACTCCACCTACCTTTTTTCTTTCAAAAAACTCAGGAACAAATATGTACGGAATAGAGATATTCCAACCACCCAAGTAAAGAACTGTTACAAATAATGAAGAAACTAATAAATTTAGATAGGAAGCAATATAAAACAAACCAAATTTGATACCCGAATATTCGGTTTGATAACCTGCTACTAATTCTTCTTCTGCTTCTGGCAAATCAAAAGGTAATCTTTCACATTCTGCTAGGGAAGAAATGAAAAAAATGATAAACCCTATAGGTTGGCGCCACAAATTCCATCCCAAAAAGCCATATTTTGATTGTGCCTCAACTATATCAACTGTACTTGAACTATTAGATAATCATAGTCGTTGATAACATCACTGTTATCATCGCTATTTCAGAACCGTACGTGAGATTTTTATCTCATACGGCTCCTCGAAGGCCATAAATAAATCTAAGGAACGGATATCGTCTTATTTTATCTTGATATATTTGTAAGATAGATAGGACAAAATCTATCGAACGTTCCAAAATTCGACCAATGAAATTCTGTCTGTTATAATATTCAAAAAAATACGTCTGAATTCATCTCATCTTTTAAGAATTTCAATTTTTCTTTTTTGAGCAATAACTTAAATAATTAATTCAATAAAATACTCCTTGTAGAAGTGTCAATAGATATTTCAACTCATCGTTTTCTTTTTATTATTTATTACGAAAAGATTTTTTCTATTACGAATAAGGGTTAGACATTCCATTAGTTGATAAATTATGGCATGAGTTCAATTTCGATGATCGATTTATATGAATATGACTATAGAAAAAGAAAAGAAAGAGTAAAAAAAAAGATCTTTTTTTATTGTAATTAGATTAGATTCTTTTTTTGTTCCTAGTCTTATTTCTTCAAAAAAAGGAAAGGATTATTTCGTTCCTGATAGTTAGTTTTTAATCAGCTGATGGAAGCATACTCGGGATCGGAATCGTGAGGAGTACTGCCGAATCATTTCTACCAATTTAAAGCCCCAAGTAATATTCTTTTTCTATTATTTCGATTATGTGGAAATACCTTTTTGATAATTAAAATAATCTCTATTACTAATCCTTTGTGTATTTTTGTGTTCCTAACCATCTACTTATTTTTTTGCTCAAATCGCCCGTTAGCATTATGGTAATACATATAAATGATAGTAAAAACTCAACAAGGTTGATTCTTTTGAGCCCGCTTCAAGCCCGGATGATTAATCAACCAATCTTGGGGCAAAAAATATTGTCTTCTTATGTTTATTGTTTATTTCTGTTTTACTCTTGTACATAGAAAATGAGTCTCAATTTTTTTACGGCAAATTTAGAAGCTGTTTTCTTTCACCCATATAACTATCCAGTTTAGTTCATCAATCCAAATCCAAATAATGAATAAAAAATGGAAGATATCTAGTCAATTAATTTTTCCATTTTCCTAAACAGATAAAAAGAAATAAATAGAAATATAGAAAATCTTTTCTTTCAACGAATCGCACGTAGAGATATGGATAATACACAGAGGGTTAATGGTATTTCATAACTAATCGATTGAGCGGCAGCTCGCAGACCACCTAAAAAGGAATATTTATTATTTGATCCATATCCTGACATAAGAAGCCCCAAGGGGGCAATACTTGAAATAGCAATCCATAAAAAAACACCCATATTTAGATTTGCTAAAACAAGGTGATAACCAAAAGGAATTACTGAATAGCTTAATAAAGTTGATATGACTGCTATAGATGGCCCGATGTTAAATAAAAGAGTATCTCCTCTTGATGGAAAAAGATTTTCTTTAAAAAGTAGTTTCGTCCCATCAGCTAAAGCTTGAAGAACTCCCAAAGGACCAGCATATTCAGGTCCAATACGTTGTTGTATCCCTGCGGATACCTCTCTTTCTAACCATACAATTACTAGTATGCCTATCGTGATTCCCAATACAAGAATAAAAATAGGAACAAGCATCCACAAAATTCCATAGACCTCGTTTAAGGATTCCAATCCGGAAAAAGAATTGATAGCTTGTACTTCGGTTGTCTCAATTATCATTTTAACGATCAACTTCTCCCATAATGATATCTATACTCCCTAGTATTGTCATAATATCAGCCAATTTCATTCTTTTAACTAATTGAGGAAGAGTTTGCAAATTGATAAAACCCGGGGGGCGAATTTTCCATCTCCAAGGAAAAGCACTTTGATCCCCTATCAGGAAAATTCCCAATTCTCCTTTTGGAGCTTCAACTCTCATATAAAGTTCTTGTTTCGGCAATTCAAACGTAGGCGAAGTTTTTTTACTAATGAATCGGTAGTCAAAATGGTTCCAATCGGGATCTCTTTCTTTATCAAAATATCGGATTTCTAAATTTTCATAAGGTCCCCCCGGAATTCCTTCCAAAGTCTGTTGAATAATTTTTATGGATTCCGTCATTTCAGCAATTCGGACTAAATAACGCGCTAACGAATCCCCCTCTTTTTGCCACTGGATTTCCCAATCAAATTCGTCATAACACTCATAATGATCAACTTTGCGAAGATCCCATTGTACGCCGGAAGCTCGTAACATAGGTCCCGATAAACCCCAATTTATTGCTTCCCCTGTACCAATAATACCTATTCCTTCAACTCGTTCTAAAAAAATAGGATTGCGCGTAATAAGTTTTTGATATTCAGCAACTCTTGTTAAAAAATAATCGCAGAAATCCAAGCATTTATCTAACCAACCATGAGGTAGATCAGCTGCTACTCCTCCGATACGGAAAAAATTATGCATCATTCTCATACCGGTGGCAGCTTCGAATAAATCATATATTAACTCTCTTTCTCGAAAAATATAGAAGAAAGGAGTCTGTGTACCAATATCTGCCATAAAGGGGCCAAGCCATAACAGATGAGAAGCTATACGACTCAACTCCAACATAATTACTCTGATATAACTGGCTCTTTTAGGTACTTGAATATTTCCCAAATGTTCTGGCCCGTTTACTGTTATTGCTTCTGTGAACATAGTAGCTAAATAATCCCAACGTGTTACATAAGGCAAATATTGTATAATTGTTCGGTTTTCCGCAATTTTTTCCATTCCTCTGTGTAAATAACCTAATATAGGTTCACAGTCAATAACATCTTCCCCGTCTAGAGTAAGTATGAGTCGCAGAACACCATGCATTGACGGGTGTTGTGGACCCATATTGACTATCATGAAGTCGTTTTTTGTTGTCGGTACATTCATAGGGGTTTCCTCGATTCATTCTTGCATGAATTACTGAAAACGAAAAGAAGTTCATAAAAATTCAAGATCTGATAAATCAACTAATAAAATAATAATAAAAAAAAGACTCTTCAAATTAACGAATTTTTGATTCCCGAATATCTAAACGGCCAATTAATTCTTTATAACGTACTCTATTTTTCTTTGCCAAATAAGACAATAGTCGTTGGCGTTTTCCTAGAAGTTTCCGTAAACCCCTTTGAGATAAATAGTCTTTTCTATGCAATTTCAAATGGAAAGTAAGTCTTCGTATCTTATTAGTAAAACTTACTATTTGAAATTCAACGGATCCCTCCTTTTCTTCTTTGTCGTTTTGTGAAATAATTGAAATGAATGAAGTTTTTACCATAAAATGAAATCCCCCTCTCTTTTTAATTTTAAGATAATTTTATTGATCAGTAATAATAAATAACGAGATATTAAATAATAATGTCAGTTCATTTTAATATGACAAATATACCTTTACTGAATTTTCAATCGTGGATATATCTGTATCCTTATAATACTGAATCGACTGGCATTATTGGTATCAAACCAATAACGATTTATACAAGCTAAATCTTCTAATCGATAGTTGGGCCAAAGAAAAAGCTTTAATTTAATTAATTTATTTCTATCTTTATTATCACTATCAAAATGTTTGCTTTTATCTACAATGTGATCACAGTTCTTTACGCTAGTACCGTTGAAATTTTTGGCATTTATATTAATATCTTTATCTTTTTTATTTTTTGAATTCAAAGAAATTAGAATTCTCAATTCTCTACGATGTTTAGGGGATAAAAGATTTTCAAGAACAAATAAATCATAATCATTTTTGTCCTCATTTCCAGTTATCTTTTGATGTCTTTCAATAGTAGATTCATCCAAATTCTTTTTATCAACAAAATATTGCTCTCTGTATCTTTGATTAATTTGCTGTTTGCTCTTATGAATCAATAAAAGACTTATGGTTTGATACATAATAGATTTTCCATCATTTTTTACCGACAGACGGGTTGGTTCGATAATCAATATTCCCCCTTTTATCAATTCTGTAAAAATTAAATTTTTCTGAATCGTCAGAATATCTAAACTCAATTCCCCTCTTTGAATAGAGGATATAAAAATTTCTCGTGGATTTGCCAGCCTAAGCAAGAGACAATAGACTTTGATATTATTGATTAGTTTTTGATTTAAAGAACCATCCCACCGTAATTGAAAGCCTAAATACCTTTTTTTGAAGAAATTAAGTTTTGCTTCCTTATTCCTTTTGGATTTACCTTTTTTCATGTCGGATCCTGCATATTCTTCTTTAACATCCTTTTCTCGATTTGCAAAAATTGATCTAAGATCCGCTTGGTCTTTTGATTCTTTTTGTTCATGGTTTCGATTCTCTAATTCAATAGATTTTTTTTCATTTGATGATAGAGATATAAAAATATTTTTATTGTTCTTTCCGTTGATTTTTTTATTTTTATTGTGACTGACATTTGCATTTTCATTCAACTTGAAATTGAAAAGAAGTAAATTTATTGGTACCGCCCATGGTTTTTTCTTATATACGTTGTAAAGTATTACAAATTTTGGAAAGAACCAGCGTTCTAGTTCTAAATTTGATATGGGACTTTTTAGTATTTCGTCATCGTCATTCATTCCCATCCAATCAAAAGGTTTTTTTTTTTTATTGGATGAATTAACTTCTTGATTTGGGCAAATCGTAAGAAAAAAAAGATCTTTATTATCAAATTTATCAATTATTTGATGTAGATTATTTCCAGTCTTAGTATTGTTTTTTGTTCTAGTATTGATCCAGGACTCAATATTGGCCTTCTTTCTAAGACAAAAATGGAGAATTCTCCAATCAAAATATTTTCTGTCCGGGTTTTTCTCCATATTGATAATATCATCTTTTCCTAGATAATTGTTGATAGAGATACCTTCCAACATATCAAATACTTTGCTTTTTTTTTTATTTGTCTTGTAATTAGAATAAATTTCTTGCTTATTATTGACTTGTAATGGTAATCGATAAATGGATGAGTCTTTCTTATCTTCAGAATTAATAAATTGATACGAAAAAAGATTAAATTTATAGTATTTTTGAAATTTTTCTTTTCGTTTTTGGTTTGGTAATGAATCTACTTCAAAACTTTTTTGTTTTTCGTAATGAATTACTTGGTCTTTTTTATATAAGTTCCATTTGTTTAAATCTTTTTTTTGAACTATACCTCGCTGAGTGATTCTAATTCGCCATTTTTGTGGTATTAATTTGTACCAGTAAATTTGAGATAAATTATATTTATATTGATAATGGCTCTTTAACCAGTTTTTCCATTGATTCATTACAGAATTTCTAAACCTAAAGTTTGTATCTTTTAATTTTGATTGAAATAATCCTTGGGCTCCAAAATAACCTTTTATTTCATTTTTCAGAAAGGGAAATGCTTCGTGATATTGAAGGACAAATCGTAATTTATATAAGTTAATAACTTGAGTTTGTGATAATTTAAAAAATACATATGCTTGTGACAAAGAGGCTGCGTCAGAAAAAATATGTAAATTATTATTAATAAGACTACCATTACTATTACTATAATTAAATGACTTTTTTATAATTGAAATAAAATGAATTTGATTTTTATTTGTTTTATCAATTCTTTTAGGATTTTCTTTATTATTGTAAATGTATTTATTAATAGTTTTTCTTGTTGATTCAAAAAAAAACTGTATATTGATCCTCAGAATCTTAATGATAACTAGAAGAATATCTATATATATTCTTTCAATCAAAAATTTTGTAAAAAAAGATGATTTATGCACTAATTGAGCATTGCTTCGCTGTAATATCCGCGAAATATTTTTTAATGATTTTAAGCTTTTAGCATTGGAACTTAGTTTGTTACGACTATTATTTATCTTTGAAATTATAACACCTTTTCTCTTTTCTTTTGTAATTTTTTCTATTTGATTTCTGATTGTCCTTGTTCTGACATTCAGATCTTTCATTTTTTTTTTTTTCAATGAATAATTTATCCAATCCATAGTTGGAATGGACCTTTTATGGCTCGTTTGAGTAATGGTTGTCGAATCTTTTTCGTTTTTAGTTTCATTCAATTCATATATTTCTCTAAATCCAAATAATGGGCTTTTTGATTTTGAAAGTTTATTTATTTTTTCTTTTAAAATTGTTAAACCCAGAAAACTATTTTTTTGAAACTTTAGAATTTGTTTTCTAAATTTTTGAAAGATAGGTTCAAAAGGGGAAAGTCCTTTTTTTGGAGAACCAAAAGGAAACTCAGTTTCCATTCCAAAAACTGTTAAAAAACAAAAATCATTTTTTTGTCTTTTCTTTTTCATTTCATTTTTATGGAGAAATTTTAGCTTCGATTTGTGCCAAGGTTTTAGACGAAAAGGAAATAAGATCTTTATTTGAATACCGTCCGTTAACCAGTTTTTCGGAAATTCTGTTTCTGATAATTGAACTCCATTATAAGTGCATTTCACGTGCATT